GCCTTGACTTTCTATTAGATTAATATTAGTAAAGCGTGCCATATATATTGATATATTGAGGGAAGGGAAAAAGGGGTATCTTTCCTCGCCCGATGGTAGAGGTCGATCCCCTATCACCTTCGGTGCCTCCTTGTGGTCCTTCTCTTTAGCTTTTCCTCGGCCTTTAGAACTAGTTGATAGGCCACTTTCCACATCCGATGCATCGAGATTTCATCTTGGATTTCTAACCTCAAGCCCTATCAAGCAAGGGATTCCTCGTCGGATTCGTTCAAGCCATTGCGAATAAACAATTGGTAGAACTCCGCAACTTGTTAGGAGTAGGGGCTTTCTTGTACGCTTCTCTCCCCCCTATCCTTTAAAGTAAACCCTTTGGAACAAGCTTTGGGTCTAATCGGAGGGTAGAAATTTCTCCCGCAACCTCGATCGCATCTTGTCCCATGTACTTCCCTTTGCCTTTCCGCTCACGCCTTGCTTGGACTTGATCCCACCAAATTGAGGCATGACCCGTGCTCAGGAATTTCATCTTCGCACACCTCGGATAGTTCTTTCCAATCAAAGAACTTCTCCACGCTACCTAGCCAATCAAGAAAGTCCTCGGGATGCAATCGGCCATGGAAATCGGGAACGTCCACTTTGATCCCACGATCTCCTTGATCTCGATGCCCTTCTAAGGCCCAGATCAAGCGCTTCCTTATCATTAAAAAAATAGAAATTGGTTATTCTTCTTCATGAAGAGTTCTTTGATCATGTGATCGGATCTAGTCAATCAGATTGGAATGGAATCGGAGGTCTTGAACTCGAGTTTGTGAGATACTCTTGCTGCCACCCTAGCTCTTTAATTTATTTTCTTGCCTGCCCTAAAAAGAAGACCTGGCTTCCTCTTCTTTTTACGAATCCGGCAAGCGAAAATCCTTTCTTCTCTTGAGTGATTGCTTGAGTTAAGCCTTCTTGACTAGTTTTGAGTCCCGATTTTCAGTCCTTGGATGATCTTGCGGGTCTTAGTACAACGGATTCCATAGGCTTTTCCCGTGCTCTTCCGAAAGAAGCATCTGGAAATGACTTGTCATGGGCTTATGCGATGAAGAATGATTTGCTCGGGATTTATTAGGGTCGCTCAATTTCCCAAGACTAGAGAAGGGGATTTTCCTACAAAAGATGAAAAGTGCTTAGCTTCAAATGGGATGACTTGTTTACTTCCTTTGAGCCCCATATACACCGTCACCTCTTTTTCGACTGCTAAAGATTCAAAACAAAAAGTAATCTTGATTCTCAGGATGATTCTCCACCTTTCTATCAGTTGCAAGATGAAGAACATGCTTTAGCTTTTAGGTAAAAAAGAAGTGTGCTATAATTACCGAAGGCTTAGGCTTCTATGGGACCAGCTGAACATGAGGGACCCCTTTCAAAGATAGGGGCACCGATTCTAAAGGCTCTTGCCGGGAAGAATTTCATATAACATAGAATAGCCTTATAGAGTATAAAGAGGCTTTCTAAGTTTTTGATGGGCTTGAGGCCTGAGTTCGAGAATGTTAGATCCTCAATTCAACATCGAGTTCCTCCACCAGACATTGAGAGAGTAGTTGCTGATGTGAGATCCGGAGGAGACTCGACTTGCTTCCCTTTACTAGGTTGGGTGCTGGGGGTAGATTTTATTCAGGGTGCTTCAGATCAATCAGGTTCTTGCAGCTGAACATGCTTCGGGACATCGACCCTATGGTCAGAATCTTCAATCTGGAAGCTTTGCTGGTGCATCAGGCCAACGAGACATGTCCAAGATCATTTGCGATTTTTGCAAGAAGCCAGGTCACGTCACATGATTGCCGACTCTCGCAAGCGGCAGAATGCAAACTCTCGTCGACAGTCAGACACAGCTCATCTTGCTGCTCCCCCGGAGACGCCTACTGAATCGGAAACTTACCAATCCCCTTACTCCATAGGCCTCTGAAGCATTACTTCTATGATCTTAGGAGCACTCCCACGCCCGACACAGATTGTTTTACCCCACGACAGCGGAAGCAGATTCAAAGGTTGAATCCGTCTTGTCATATCTTTTCCTCCTCTGCTACAGCTCCCCCTTACGCTTACAACATAGGGGGCTGCTTACTTTCTTCGGGTGCATCGAAGGGTGATTCTTCACTTCTTTCTTCTCTTCGTTCTCCATCTAAGTTCCTTATTGTTTAAACTGCAAACTCCGAACAATTCCCTCTAACAAGTCTTGGTACTCTCTCTCGTTATCATCGAATATGTTCTGCTCTTTTTCATCTTCCTGCTCTCCGTGAATCTTCTTTCCGGCTTGAAAAACAAAATGCTTATATTCACTTCTCTCCTACCTCCTGTCTTGTAGAGGATCATGCGAAAGGTCTTTTATGGAGTAAGGGGATTGGGAAGGACCGTAGAGTTGGCAAGCTCTCTTTTTTGGAGAAACTTCGTTTACCTCAGTCTTTTGCCTTTTTTGCTGTGTCTGGTGTTGTTTCCTCTACTCCCCTTTTTTTGTTGTGGCATCGTAGATTAGGACATGTCTCCAGCCCAATACTTTTTTATTTTATGGGGTCTGTACCTAACATTGAGATTTCTACTTGTATGGGTTGCAAGCTGGGATAAAACTCTTCCTTTTTTAAAGATAAAGACGCTCCTCCTTTTGATCTTGTGTCCGAAGCCCATCCTGCCTCTCTGTTATCGAAAGGATCCGTATATGTCATTTTTGACAGAAAAAATTTACTAAAATCAAGGGTTTCCGTTCTGATTCTTGAGGTGAATATATCTCCGCTGCCTTCCGAACTCTGCTTGCTTCAACTCACTTCACTTACAAAGCGCTTTCCCAACGATCCTGCCTCTACACTCCTCAGCAGAATGGAGTTGCCGAGCGGACGCCATATATTGGAGACAGCTCGCTCTCTCTTGCTCTCAGCTTCTGTCCCCAGTCAATTTTTGGCTGAAGCTGTTCTGACTGCCGTATCTTTTTTGAACCCTTCCTCTGTCATCTCTGGTCTCTCTCTTTTTGAAAGAAGATTTTCTACCCCGCCTGACTATGAAGAGCTTCGAGTCTATCGGGAGAGGATGTGGTGGTAACTCCCGCAGCTTCGTCTAGAGCCGGGCGTCCTGCCGTGTAGGAAGACTCACCCTAGCCACTATAGCGACCCCACCCCCAACTCTAGCTGAGAAGCGCCCTCCATCCACTTTCCCTTTTCCGTGTGCCCAAAAGCCTGCCCGCCCGGTTTATGAGCCCCTTTCCGATTCCGTCACCCAATCTCATGAGAAGCAAGCCCAGCGGGCCCTGCCTTAACCTGTCCCCAGACAGCCAGCCCTCACCAGGCTGCTGGCATTGCTAAATGCTCCGACACGAAGCAAGCTCTCCCGAATACGACAGATGCGGAAGTGGCTAAAAGAGTCGGAGAAAGAAAGTAGTTGGGCAACTGTATGCACGAGGGTACATTAGTATTCTGGGAATTGGCAACATTGACAGAAAAAAGACAGGTAGGAATAATTTAAGTTTAGCTATACTAAAGTGAAAGTTTAAAGTAAGTAGTCGGCCTAACCTTCGGTTCCCGTAACTAAGTTTTTCTTTCTTTCTTACTTCTTATGTACTTTTTTACTTTTTTTTAAGTGTGGGGCAAAGGGCGCCCTCTACTTCTACTTTTAACTAAACGCGAACAGCCGGCATTGCAAGCAGATAGAGAGCCCCCGCCCGTTTGAGTCGTTGCGAGCCGGAAAGCGTACCGGCAGTTTGAGTCGCGAAAGGGCCGCTTGCTTATAATTCGAATATCTTTTTTAATTTTAATAAATTAATTAAAAAAATCATTTTTTTTTGCATTCCTGGGAAGAGGAAGAAGCAGATAGAGCAAAGACCTCCCGTCCGCTCTTCCCGAAGTGAGCAAATTGCATGTAGAGATCCGTAGGGGCTTATAGTTTAATTGGTTGAAACGTACCGCTCATAACGGTTAGATTGTAGGTTCGAGCCCTACTAAGCCTACCACCCCTTCTCTTCACCCGAAATAAGGAAGTCGAAGTCCCCGCCACCCTGCGGATCTCAATCTAGCGACGGCACCTGGAACCACACAGCTGCCGCTGCCCTTCGTTATCGCTCCTACGCTTACCACTCACCTACGCTCTTGCATTGCAGCATGCCCCTTCGGGCAATAAGGCTTTCGTAATACGCGAAGCAGCTGAGCGATAGCTCTGCTATATTCTCGCGATGGCGAAGAATCGAAGAGCAAAGTTACAACTTTAGGCGAAGAGCGATAGCGAAACCCTTAACTGAAGTCTTCTTGTTTTGTTCTCGAACAACGATCATTCATTACGGCCGGCCCGACCAAAGACGGAAAGCCCGGCCCCGGCAAGCTAGATTATGGAACTGATCTGACCAGTCTAATGGAACAAGATCTCGATCTCAATAAGGAATTGGAATCTGGAAGGGCTGGCAAGAATCAATGCGATAGCGAGGTTGAGCAGTAGCGAGGGGCGATAACGAAGGCGTGGTTCATCCTTTAAGAGAGAGTAGATGCGAAGGTTCGGATCGAAGATCTTCGCGAGACGGCCCATGAATCTCGAGAATCGAGCGCGGGGCTTGAAGACCCTACCGCATTCCGGCCCGGGGCCTTCAATTGGTCCTTTCTCTCTTCTCTTTTACCAGTGAGTTTCCTTTTTTTCTAGGTGGGTATCTCTTGGATTCAGAGTTTGTTCCAACAGCTGCCACACGTGAGATCCTGATCGTCTTTCTCCCAGTGTTGTTGCCTGCTGGGGGAAGGAAAGTGGGGTTTCCTTCCAGGGCCGGAGAAGGTCAAAGTCTGGGCCTGGTCGGGCTGCCAGGTTTCGCCTACGCTACGGTTTCACAAGAACAAGATTGAACCTTTTTTGTTCAACCGAAGTTAAGGATAAGGAGTTCCAGAGCACGAGGGAATGAAAGCCCATTCCCCGGACCGCCTCGTCTATGTACTCGGCGCCTACCCCCGATTGCTTGAAGATGCGCGCGCGATACGATAAGGGGCCCCTGGGAAGAACCA